GATGCAACAACAAGATTTTCTTTTTAACAAGTAGTTTTGTTGGTTGGTTAATTGGTCACATTTTATTCATGAAATGGGTTGGATTGGTATTATTCTGGATACGGCAAAATCATTCTATTCGATCTAATAAGTATCTTGTGTCAGAATTGAGAAATTCTATGGCTCGAATCTTTAGTATTCTCTTATTTATCACCTGTGTCTACTATTTAGGCAGAATGCCGTCGCCTATTGTCACTAAGAAACTGAAAGAGAAAGAAACCTCAGAAACGGAAGAAGGGGGAGAAAGAAAGGAAGAAAGCGATGTAGAAACAACTTACGAAATGAAGGAGACTAAACAGGAACAAGAGGGATCCACCGAAGAAAACCCTTCCCTTTGTTCGGAAGAAAAGGAGGATCTGGACAAAATAGATGAAACGGAAGAGATCCGAGTGAATGGAAAGGAAAAAACAAAGGATGAATTTCACTTTAAAGAGGCACGCTATCAAGATAGCCCAGTTTACGAAGATTCTGATCTGGAGACCCATCAAGAGAATTGGGAATTGGGAAGACTGAAAGAAGAGAAAAAGAAAAGAAAGAATATGAATAAAAAGATAAATTTGTGGGTTGAAAAAACTTTTGTCACTTTTTTTTTCGATTATAAACGATGGAATCGTCCATTACGATATATAAAAAATGATCAATTAGAAAATGCTTTACGCAATGAAATGTCACAATTTTTTTTTTTTACATATATAAGTGATGGGAAACAAATAATATCCTTTACACATCCGCCCAGTTTATCGACTTTTTCGGAAATGCTAGAACGAAGAATTTCTTTGTACATAATAGAAAAACTATATGACGAAGATCTTTTTAATTCTTGGATTTATACTAATCAAAAAAAAAAGTGCAATTTGAACAATGAATTGAGAAGCCGAATCCAAATTCTAGAAAAAAATGAGGGATCCCCTAGTCTGGATATGCTTGAAAAAAGAAATATATTATGCGATGATGAAAAAAAAAAAAAATGCTTGCCAAAAGCATATGATCCTTTTTTCAACGGACCATATCGGGGAACAAGAAAAAAATTAGATTCACGTGCAATCATGAATCCTTATAAAGATACAGAATATTTAGTAGAACTCTTTTTGATAAATAAGATTCATTATCTACTTCTTAATGATTCCGTAGAACTCTACCATCAATCATTTTTGAATTCTACAGAAGAAAAAGGAATTAATTCAGAAAGTCAAGCAAAATCTTTGCAATTTGTATTTGATTTAATTACAACGCATACAAAAGATCAAAAAACAATGAAAAAGGAATCTCTTGGAATTAGAATAGAAGAAGTCAGTAAAAAGGTTTCTCGATGGTCATACAAATTAACCGATAATTTGGAAGAAGAGGAAGAAGAAAATGAAGACGAATTGGCGGAAGAATCTTATGATATTCATTCAAGAAGAGAAAAACGTGTGGTAATTTATAACGATAATGATCAGAATACCCAATATATTTCTAGTACTAAGAATACTAGTAACACTGATAAAAATGATGATCAAACGGAAGAGGAAGAGGTGGCTTTGGTACGTTACTCACAACAATCGGATTTTCGTCGCAATCTAATCAAAGGATCCATGCGCGCTCAAAGACGTAAAACAGTTATTTGGGACCTCTTTCAAGTAAATATACATTCCCCGCTTTTTTTGGATCGGCTAGACAAAACATCTTTTTTTTCGTCTTTTTTTATAAACGAAATGAAGAATCTCATTTTTAGGAATTTGATGGGGAGAGAACAAGAATCAGAATTCAAAATTTCCTATTTTGAAAATGAAGATACAAAAGAAGAAAAGGAGAAAGAGGGAAAACAATATAAAAATGAACAGATCGAAATATCAGAAGCTTGGGATACCTTTATATTTACTCAAGTAATAAGAGGTTTGATGTTAGTAACCCAATCTTTTCTTAGAAAATACATTATATTGCCTTCATTAATAATAGCTAAAAATCTTTTCCGTATGTTATTATTCCAAAATACCGAGTGGGACGAGGATTTTAAGGAATGGAATAGAGAAATGCATATTAAATGCACCTATAATGGTATTCAATTATCAGAAACAGAATTTCCCCAATATTGGTTAATAGACGGTATTCAGATAAAGATTCTATATCCTTTCTGTCTAAAACCTTGGATAAAATCTAAGGTACGATCTCATCATAGAGATTTAATGAAAAAAAGAGAGAAAAAAAAAAATTTTTGTTTTTTAACAGTTTGGGGAATGGAAGCGGACCTTCCCTTTGGTTCTCCCCGAAAACGACCTTTTTTTTTTGAACCTATTTATAAAGAACTCGAAAAAAGAAAAAAAAAGGTGAAAAAGAAATTTTTACAAGTTAGAAAATCTTTAAATAAAAAAAGAAAATCCTTTCTAAAAGTTAGAAACGAAAAAACAAAAGGGGTCATCAAAATAGTTCGAGTTATCAAACTAATAATGAAAAAACTGGAGAAAGTAAACCCAATTTTATTATTTGAATTGAGGAAAGAAAAAGTATATGAACCGAACGAAAACGAAAAAGATTTCAAAAGAAATAATAAGATTCTTCGCGAATCGTCCGTTCTAATTCGAACGATGAATTTGTTCAATTATTCACTAATAGAAAGAAGAATGAAAGACCTTTCTGATAAGACAATCAAAATCAGGAATCAAATTGAACGAACCGCAAAAGACAATAAAAAAAAAGAAATAGTTCTAATCTATGATAATAAAAGATCGGGATCACAGAAACATATTTGGAAAATCTTAAAAAGGAAAAATATCCGATTAATGCGTAAATCACACTACTTTATCAAATCATTCATTGAAAAAATATACATAGATATTTTGCTATGTACCATTACCATTTGTAAGATCAATGCACAACTTTTCTTTGAATCAACAAAAAAGATCTTTAATAAATCCATTTACAACAATGAAAGAAATCAAGAACAAGAAGGAATTGATGAAACAAATCAAAATACAATGAATTTTATTTTGACTATAAAAAAATCTTTTTCAAATACTGATAATACTGAGAATAGCAATCAAAATTCCATATCTTCCCTGTCCCAAGCATATGTATTTTACAAATTATCACAAACCCAATTACTTAATCAATTACTTAATAAGTATCAATTGAGACCTGTACTTCAATATCAAGGGAGCTATCCTTTTCTTAAGGATAAAATAAAAGACTGTTGTATGATACACGGAATATTTAATTCCAAATCAAGACATAAGAAAATTCATACGTATGTAATGAACGAATGGAAAAACTGGTTAAAAGGTCATTATCAATACGATTTATCTAAAAAAAAAAGGTCTCGATTAGTACCTAAAGAATGGCGAAATAGAATCAATCCACGTCCTAAGATTCAAAACAAGGAATCAATCCAATTGGATTTATATAAAAAAGACCAATTCATTTATTCTATGAAAAAAAAGGACTATGCAGCGAATTCATTTATGAGTCAAAAAGACAAATGGAAAAAACATTACAGATATGATCTTTTATCATATAAATACATAAGTCTCCCTAATTCATACATTTCTGGATCAACATTAGAAATAAACGGGAACCAAGAAATTCCATATCATTTCAATACATCAAAACCTGAATCATTTTATGTATTGGTAAGTATACCTAGTAATGATTATCTAGAAAAAGGATATCTTATTGATAGGAATACAAATTTGGATAGAAAATATTTTGATTGTAGAATTCTTCATCTTTGTTTTATAAAAAATATTGAGATCTGGACCAATGCACATATTGGCATCAATATTCAGAAAAATACTAAGACTGAAATTAAGAATTTAAAAAGAATGGAAAAAAAAGATCTTTTTTCTCCTACGATCCATCAAGAGATCAAACCATGCAATCAAAAAAGAAACTTTTTTGATTGCATTTGCATGGGAATGAATAAAGAAAGGTTCTATGATACCGACTCAAATCATGATACTATATCCAATCTAGAATCTTGGTTCTTCCCAGAATTTGTGCTACTTTTTGATCTATATAAGATTCAACCTTGGATTATCCCAATCAAATCACTCTTTTTTCATTTTTCTATAAATGAAAAAAGTAAAAACATTAACGTAAATTCAAAGAAATTATCTAAGAGAAAAAAAGATCTTGAATTAGAAAATTTTAAGCAGGAAGAACACGAACAACAGGTCCAAGGAAATCTTGTATCTAATCTACTAAAACAAAAAAATAACAAAGCTGTTGAAGAAGCTTACGCAAGATTAGAAATGAAAAAGGGTCTAAAAAAAAAACAATATAAGAGCAATAAGGAAATGGAACTAGATTCCTTTTTGAAAAAATATTTACTTTTTCAACTAAGATGGTCTGATCCCTTGAATCAAAAAATAATGAAAAATATCAGGATATATTGTCTCCTACTTAGACTGATAAATCCAAATGAAATTGCTATATCTTCGATTCAAAGAGATGAAATAAATCTAGACGAAATGCTTATTCAAAAGGACCTAGTTCTTGAAGAATTGATAAGAAAGGGAGTATTTATGATTGAACCAATTTGTCTATCTATACGAAGGGACGGAAAATCTATTATATATCAAACTATGGATATTTCATTGGTCAATAATAAGAAGCCCCAAACAAAGAAAAAATACAAAAAAGAAAGATATATGGAGAAAGGGGGGTTTGAAAAATCCATTGCACGACACAGCAACATATTTTTGAGTGAAGACAAAAATCATTATGATTTACTTGTTCCTGAAAATATTCTATCTCCCAGACGTCGTAGAGAATTTCGAATTCGAATTTGTTTCAATTCCCGGAATTGTAATGTTGTGGATAGAAATCCAATATTTTGCAATGAAAACAAAATAAGAAACTGTGGGCAATTTTTGAATGAGGATAAACATATTAATACAGATAGAAAAGATTTCATTAAATTCAAATTGTTTCTTTGGCCCAATTATCGATTAGAAGATGTAGCTTGTATGAATCGCTATTGGTTTGATACCAATAACAGCAGTCGTTTCAGTATGTCAAGAATACATATGTATTCACAATTCAGAATGAATTCAATTCCAATGAAGAATGAAAAAAAAAAATTTTTATAGTGGATTTCCTACATATCGTGTAACATATTCGGTAGATGAAAGCCGAAATATATACACTGTGTAACATTCTAATACATGATGCTGATTTCATAGTGTATCAATTTTCACTAGGAAGAACGGAATCCTTTTAAGTAAAAATAGAAGTAAAAATAAATTGTTCTCTTTCGTGAATACATATATGTTTTGTATATTTGATCCAAATATACAAAACATAAACACATAAACCACATAAATAAAAAAACAAAGTAGTATATAAATGAAATCCAATCTTGATGTATACTAGATGAAAATAACTGGCATAATAAATATTATTATTTTTCCTGATCGGTAAAATTAAAAGAAAGATATAAATTTTAATTTATGGTCAAAAATTCATTCATCTCAGTTATTACACAAGAAGAAAAAGAAGAAAATAGTGGGTCTGTTGAATTTCAAGTATTCCATTTCACCAGTAAGATACGTAGACTTACTTCACATTTAGAATTGCACAAAAGAGATTTTTTATCGCAAAGGGGTCTACGAAGAATTCTGGGAAAACGTCAACGATTATTGACTTATTTGTCAAAGAAAAAGAAAGTGCGTTATAAGAAATTAATGGATCAGTTAGATATTCGGGAACCAAAAACTCGTTAATTTAATTTGAATTTCTTATTATTATCCTTGTTCTTTTTTATTTTTTAATTCTTTTTTTTATTTGTTCAGTTATTATTCTTTTATTTTTTTAGTATATTTTTCATTTTAAGAAATTCATGAAATAATGAATTAAGGAAAAAAATATGACTGTACCGGCTACAAGAAAAAATTTCATAATAGTCAATATGGGTCCTCACCACCCATCAATGCATGGTGTTCTTCGGCTGATCGTTACTCTGGATGGTGAAGATGTTATTGACTGTGAACCTATATTGGGCTATTTACACAGAGGGATGGAAAAAATAGCGGAGAACCGAACAATTATACAATATTTGCCTTATGTAACACGTTGGGATTATTTAGCTACTATGTTCACAGAAGCAATAACAGTAAATGCACCAGAACGATTGGAAAGTGTTCAAGTGCCTAAAAGGGCCAGTTATATCAGAGTTATTATGCTGGAGCTGAGCCGTATAGCCTCCCATTTGTTATGGCTTGGCCCTTTTATGGCCGATATCGGTGCACAGACTCCCTTTTTCTATATTTTCAGAGAGAGGGAATTAATATATGATCTATTCGAAGCTGCCACAGGTATGCGGATGATGCATAATTATTTCCGCATCGGAGGAGTAGCTGCAGATTTACCTTATGGCTGGATAGATAAATGTTTTGATTTCTGTGATTATTCTTTAACAGAAGTTGTTGAGTATCAAAAACTCATTACGCGAAATCCCATTTTTTTGGAACGAGTTGAAGGAGTGGGCATTATTGGTGGGGAGGAAACAATAAATTGGGGTTTATCAGGACCAATGTTACGAGCTTCTGGAATCCAATGGGATCTTCGTAAAGTTGATCGTTATGAGTGTTACAATAAATTCGATTGGGAAGTCAAATGGCAAAAAGAAGGCGATACATTAGCTCGTTATTTAGTACGAATCGGTGAAATGCAAGAATCCATAAAAATCATTCAACAGGCTCTAGAAGGAATTCCTGGAGGCCCTTATGAGAATTTAGAAAACCGCCGCTTTCATAGTACAAAGAATTCCGAATGGAATAATTTTGAATATAGATTTATTACTAAAAAACTTTCACCCAATTTTGAATTGTTAAAACAAGAACTTTATGTAAGGGTAGAGGCCCCAAAAGGAGAATTAGGAATTTATTTAATAGGAGATAGTAGCGTTTTCCCCTGGAGATGGAAAATTCGTCCACCCGGTTTCATCAATTTGCAAATTCTTCCCCAGCTAGTTAAAAGAATGAAATTGGCTGATATCATGACGATACTAGGTAGTATAGATATCATTATGGGAGAAGTTGATCGTTGAAATGATAATTGATACGACAGAAGTACAAACTATCAATTCTTTTTCTAGATTAGAATCCTTAAAAGAAGTCTATGGACTCTTATGGATTTTTGTCCCCATTTTCACCCTTGTCTTAGGAATCACAATGGGGGTATTAGTCATTGTGTGGTTAGAAAGAAAAATATCCGCAGCAATACAACAACGTATTGGACCTGAATATGCCGGCCCATTAGGAATTCTTCAAGCTTTAGCGGATGGGACCAAACTACTTTTGAAGGAGGATCTTCTTCCATCTAGAGGGAATATTCGTTTGTTTAGGGTTGGACCTTCTATAGGGGTTATATCAATTCTACTAAGTTATTTAGTAATTCCTTTTGGATATCACCTTGTTTTAGCTGATCTCAGTATAGGTGTTTTTTTATGGATTGCCTTTTCAAGTATTGTACCCATAGGTCTTCTTATGTCAGGATATGGATCAAATAATAAGTATTCCTTTTCAGGCGGTCTACGAGCTGCAGCTCAATCGATTAGTTATGAAATACCATTAACTCTATGTGTGTTAGCAATATCTCTACGTGCGATTCGTTGGAACATGAACTCTTTTTTTCTTTATCTCTTTTCTAGAAAATAGATAAGAAATGAATTGAAATTTCAATACAATATAAATAGAATTCAATATGTAAATATGAATATGAAATAAAAGAAAAATAAAAAAGATTTTTTTTATTAAACATTTAAGTTCGATGAGTTAAACCAGATAGTTATATGAGTGAAACAAAACTGCTCCTCCATTTGCAGTAAAACAAGAAAAATCTCATTCCCTAGGTACAAGAAGGAAATTGAAGTAAACATAAGTTTTTTACCCCAAGATTGAGATTATTTTATTAGTCGTCATATCTTGAAGCGGATGCAAAAGATCAACTGTATTTCTTATTATACTGGGGATCAATCAAAAAGAAGTGGACAGTTAGGAACACCAAAGTACGCAAAGGATGAGTAATGGAATAAATAATGTAAAGTCTAAAAAAAGGGGGTTTTTGCATAAGACTTTGCATAAAACGAATCATAATAAGGGCTTGAAGTTGGTAGAAATGATCAAGCAGTACTTCCCCACGATTCCGATCTAGAGTATGCTACTATTCGCTGATTAAAGAAATGACTATCAAGAACGAATTAATCCTTTCTTTTTTTTTTTAGTTTTCAGAAAGAAGAACAGGAACAAGACAAATAGAATGCAATACAATAATAGAATAAAAAAGAATAAAACGGGAATAATAAGAAAATCTTTCTTTCTTCATTTCTTCATACATATGCATATGGGAATTCTTATCATGATTCATTAACTAATGCCCTATTCTTTATATTTATGAATATAACGAGTATTTGATTGAAGGATTAAGTTATTGCTGAACAAAGAGAAATTTTGATTATTTTCATTAGAATATCATTATAAGGGATGAGATCAATTCGGAAGTGCTTTTTCTTATTCTAGCAGACAGAATTTTATTGGTCGAATTGAGGACTCTCCAACCTCCAATGTATCTTTACATTGTATTTACCTAGAGTCCAAGGAGGAGAGCAATAATACTGAACTAGTCCTTACCTTACATTTATTTGTGGCCATAGAGGAGCCGTATGAGGTGAAAATCTCATGTACGGTTTTGGAATAGCGATGGGAGCAGTGATGTTATCATCGACTATAATTATCTAACAGTTCAAGTACAGTTGATATAATTGAGGCACAGTCCAAATATGGTTTTGTGGGATGGAATCTGTGGCGTCAGCCCATAGGGTTTCTAGTTTTTCTAATGTCTTCTCTAGCAGAATGTGAAAGATTACCTTTTGATTTACCAGAAGCAGAGGAGGAATTAGTAGCAGGTTATCAAACCGAATATTCAGGTATAAAATACGGGTTCTTTTATCTTGCTTCTTACCTAAATCTATTAGTTTCTTCATTATTTGTCACAGTTCTTTACTTAGGTGGGTGGAATTTTTCTATTCCGTACATATCTCTTACTGAACTTTTTGGAAAAAATAAAATGTTTAGAGTCTTTGTAATAGCAATTAGTATCTTTATTACATTAGCTAAAGCTTATTTGTTTCTGTTCATTCCTATCACAACAAGATGGACTTTACCTAGGATGAGAATGGATCAGTTATTAAATCTTGGATGGAAATTTCTTTTACCTATTTCTCTAGGTAATCTATTATTGACAACTTCTTCTCAACTTGTTTCACTATAAACTATAAAGAAAAATAAGAAATTAAGAGAAAACAATAATGATATTCTATATTCATAACTTCTCTCAACCAAGAGAAAGAAACATAAATTTTATTAATGGATATCTATAATATGTTACCTATGGTTACTGGGTTCATGAATTATGGCAAACAAACAATACGAGCTGCAAGGTACATTGGACAAAGTTTCATAATTACCTTATCCCATACAAATCGTTTACCTGTAACTATTCAATATCCTTATGAAAAATCAATCACATCAGAGCGTTTTCGTGGTCGAATCCACTTTGAATTTGATAAATGTATTGCTTGTGAAGTATGTGTTCGCGTATGTCCAATAGACCTTCCCATTGTTGATTGGAAATTTGAAAAAGATATTAAGAAAAAACAATTGCTTCATTATAGTATTGATTTTGGGGTCTGTATATTTTGCGGTAACTGTGTCGAGTATTGTCCAACAAACTGTTTATCGATGACTGAAGAATATGAGCTTTCCACTTATGATCGTCACGAATTGAATTATAATCAAATTTCTTTAGGTCGGTTACCAATGTCAATAATTGGAGATTACACAATTAAAACAGTTATGGATTCAACAACTCAAATGAAAAAAGAAAAACCCCTTGGTTCAAGAACGATTACCAATTACTAAGATTTGGTTTGGAATAAAGTAGGATTAGCCAAATAAGTTTATTTTATCTATCTAATGATATTCATTCTTTTTTTCATTCAATTAGGAAGGTATCATATAAAAAAATAGTTCCTTTCCTGGACCCTTAGTAAGGTCATGAAATATTTCGACTTATTTATTTATCTTTTCTTTCATAATGGATTTACCTGGACCAATACATGATATTCTTGTAGTATTTCTGGGATCAGTTCTTATATTAGGAGGTCTGGGAGTAGTATTACTTACCAATCCCATTGATTCTGCCTTTTCATTGGGATTGGTTCTTGTTTGTATATCCTTATTCTATATCTCATTGAATTCCTATTTTGTAGCTGCCGCACAGTTCCTTATTTATGTGGGAGCCATAAATGTATTAATCATATTTGCTGTGATGTTCATGAACGGTTCAGAATATTCCAATGATTCCTATTTATGGACCATTGGAGATAGGATAACTTCACTGGTTTGTACAAGTATTTTTTTTTCATTAATGACTACTATCCCAGATACGTCATGGTCCGGAATTTTTCGGACTACAAGATCAAATCAGATTATAGAACAGGACTTAATAAGTAACGTTCAACAAATTGGGATTCATTTATCCACAGATTTTTATCTTCCTTTTGAACTCATTTCTATAATTCTTTTAGTTTCCTTGATAGGTGCAATTACTATGGCTCGTCAATAATCTAATATAATAAGAAATAAGAACTTCCTTTTTTAGAATTCAAGAAATAAAATGGATTTAATCTATTTTATTTCAATCTACTGTGAATATCTTCTTTTGTTCTGTAATTATTCTATTCTAGTCAACTGAATCGGTTTAATTTTTGTTCATATTGAAATGAATCGAGATTGATGAGGAATTTATCAATGATGTTAGAGCATGTACTTTTTCTAAGTGTTTATTTATTTTCTATCGGTATCTATGGACTTATCACAAGCCGAAGCATGGTTAGAGCACTTATGTGTCTTGAGCTTATACTGAATTCGGTGAATCTAAATCTCGTTACATTTTCCGATATATTTGATAGTCGGCAATTAAAAGGAGAAATCTTCTCAATCTTTGTTATAGCCATTGCAGCTGCTGAAGCAGCTATTGGGCTAGCTATTGTTTCGTCGATCCATCGTAACAGAAAATCAACTCGTATTAATCAATCGAATTTACTGAATAATTAGTAAGAATTCTTCTATTTTCACATAGAAATCAAAACATAAGACTTTTAGAAGAATATTCTAAATAGAATCTAATATAATTAGAATTCAATAGAATATTCTATTATTATTATTTTCTTATTTCTTTATTTTCTTTCTTCTCTTTTTTCTTATAGATTTATGATTTAGAGTTACTAACCTATTCTATCACTAACCTAATAACAAACGTATTCTATCTAATATGAATCTGATATATAATATATCATCATATCCTTAATTCTATTTCTATATACTAGAATCTTTCTATATTTATATTAATCTATTTATATGTATATGAATACATAGATATATTAGTATAGTATATTCTATTGTACATTATATTATTATTCTTAATAAATTAATAATAAATTAATTCTAAATTAGAATTAGTTAGAATTAGACTATTTGAGATTATTTCTATTTGATTTGATAGAATTCAAATTCTTTCTATATGAATAGGATTACTTAGAATTCCTAGAATTCTACTAAATTCTCAATTGAAATTTTCAATTCTAGGAAATTAAATAGAAATTGAATTTAATTAAGACAAAGATATAGAAATTCTCTAAATTCAATAAAGATTAAGATCTTATATATTAATATAAAAATCTAGTAAAATTAACATGAATTGAATTCGTATGTACAACTCATATTTCATGGTTATTGAAACGGAAATCAAAGTATCTTGGCCCTTTCTCATAAACAGCTTTGAAAATCTATTTACTCTTCAAATTTTGATAAATCATTGATTCGTCTGGTGTCTACAATAGAAAATATATGATTTATTTCACTTTTTTTCTGATTTTCTTTTACCAGATCGAAAATCTTTTGCGTTCAAAACTGGAATTTATAGACCCAATGTCACATTCAGTAAAGATTTATGATACATGTATAGGATGTACCCAATGTGTTCGAGCTTGTCCCACGGATGTATTGGAAATGATACCTTGGGACGGATGTAAAGCTAAGCAAATTGCTTCTGCGCCAAGAACCGAGGATTGTGTAGGTTGTAAGAGATGTGAATCCGCTTGTCCAACGGATTTTTTGAGTGTCCGTGTTTATTTATGGCATGAAACAACTCGCAGCATGGGTCTTTCTTATTGATATGTGACAAAAAACTCCACTTGAATCATTTGATTCCTCTTTACCGACAAAAGCCCGTACTCGAGAAAAGAAAATCTATTATTCTTCTCCCGAGCACGGGGTCTTCTGGTCAAAATTTATCTTGTCTTTATCACGAGTTCTTTTCCTTGGTTAACAATACTTCTTGTTTTGCCCATATTTGCGGGTTCTTCAATTATCTTTTTCCCTCATAGGGGAAATAAGGTGTATAGGTGGTATACTCTATGTATATGTATCCTAGAGCTCCTTCTAATGACCTATGTATTTTGTTATCATTTCCAATTGGACGATCCATTAACCCAATTGAAGGAGGATTCTAAATGGATCAATCTTTTTGATTTTCACTGGAGACTGGGAACCGATGGACTTTCCATAGGACCCATTTTACTGACAGGATTTATCACTACTTTAGCTACTTTAGCAGCTTGGCCAGTTACTCGAAATCCGCGATTTTTCTATTTCTTGATGTTAGCAATGTATAGTGGCCAAATAGGATCATTTTCTTCTCGAGACCTTTTACTTTTTTTCATCATGTGGGAATTAGAATTAATTCCTGTTTACTTACTTTTATCCATGTGGGGAGGAAAAAAACGCCTGTACTCGGCTACAAAGTTTATTTTGTGCACTGCCGGAGGTTCCATTTTTCTCTTAATAGGAGTTCTAGGTATGGGTTTATATGGTTCCAATGAACCGACATTAGATTTAGAAAAATTAGCTAATCAATCGTATCCTGCAGCATTGGAAATAATACTCTATTTTGGTTTTCTTATTGCTTATGCTGTCAAATCGCCGATGATACCCCTACATACATGGTTACCAGATACCCACGGGGAAGCACATTACAGTACATGTATGCTTTTAGCTGGAATCTTATTAAAGATGGGAGCATATGGATTAATTCGGATCAATATGGAATTATTAGCTCACGCTCATTCTAGATTCTCTCCCTGGTTAGTGATAGTAGGAATAATACAAATCATTTATGCAGCTTCAACCTCTCTCGGTCAACGCAATTTAAAAAAACGTATTGCCTATTCTTCCGTATCTCACATGGGTTTCATAATTATAGGAATTGGTTCTATAACTAGCATGGGACTCAATGGAGCCATTTTACAAATACTCTCTCATGGATTGATTGGTGCTGCACTTTTTTTCTTAGCAGGAACGAGTTGTGATAGAATACGTTTTGTTTATCTCGAAGAGATGGGGGGGATATCTATCCCAATGCCAAAAATATTTACCATGTTTAGTAGTTTCTCGATGGCTTCTCTTGCATTGCCAGGAATGAGTGGTTTTGTTGCAGAATTCTTAGTCTTTTTTGGAATAATTACCAGCCCAAAATATATTTTAATGCCAAAAATGTTAATTACTTTTGTAATGGCAATTGGAATGATATTAACTCCTATTTTTTTATTATCTATGTTACGTCAGATTTTCTATGGATACAAGCTATTCAATATTCCAAAATCGAATTTTTTTGATTCTGGACCACGAGAACTATTTGTTTCGATCTGTATCTTTCTACCTGTAATAGGAATTGGTATTTATCCTGATTTCGTTCTCCCGTTATCGGTTGACAAGGTACAAGTTCTATTATCTAATTATTTTTATAGATACTAATTATTTTTATAGATTCAATAATAAAGAATTTTCATTAATTGGAAAGAAAGTCTTAGAATTCTTTGACTTTCATATTTTCACGATTATTCGTTGTACAATTAAAAAAAAAATGAAGGGTGAATTAGAATTGTAATGAGATACATCTAAAGTTTTTGAGAACCTTTTGAATAATTCCTCTATTTAAACGGTTCTCAAAAACTCACACAAATTTTCATTGTGTATCAGACGATGTTTTTATGTATTCTTCATTTAGATATTAATTGGAATGAACCATAACTATGGAACCCGATTCCTAATAGATTTACCCCAAAATAGCATATCCAAATTAGGAGAAATCCTATAGAAGCCACGAATGCCGAATTCGTGCCTTGGTCTTGCAATTTTGGATTTGTTTTAGTATGTAAATAAATTGCAAATATGGTCCAAGTAATAAATGCCCAAGTTTCCTTAGGGTCCCAATTCCAATAAGAACCCCATGCTTCATTAGCCCATACTGCTCCAGAAAGAATACCTATGGTTAAAAAGGTAAACCCTAAACTAATGACACGATAACTCCAAAAATCCAAACGCTGAATTAATTGATATTTGTAAAAATTTTGAAATGATAGAAAAGAAGTCTTTTTTAATACACTTCCTTTTTCGTTCAAATATTCCATCTCACCAAAGAAAAACGACTTCCTTAAACTTAAAAGATTCTTGTTTTTCAAAAAAACATTAATGTTTTTTTGAAATGTAATCACTATAAGAGCAACTGATAATAACGATCCGCATAAAAGAGCTGCATAGCTCAATAGCATCATACTGACATGCATCATTAACCACTGAGATTGTAGAGCAGGTACTAATATTGCGGGTTGATGCATTTCAGTTGAAAGTCCTGACGTGGCGAAACCTTGGGTAAAAATGGCACTTGGTGCAGTTATTGCGCTTAAATCATTTTTATTATTCCCAAAATACGGAATCATATGAATAATGGAGAAACTCCATGAAAGGAAGATTAAGGATTCGTATAAATTACTTAAGGGAAAATGTCCCGAAGAAATCCAACGAATAACTAAAAATCCTGTTATAGAGAAAAAAGTAGTTATCATCCCTTTTTCTGACGAATTACGTAATCCTTCGATTTCGTAGACTAATAAGTTCATCAAATGAATCATAATCACAATTGATATGATCGAAAAGGAAATATGAGTTAATATATGTTCTAAGGTCGCAAATATCATAAAGAAGAGTCCCTATTAAATAATTGAAATTGGGGAGGGGATTAAATAGAATATTAAATAAATATGAAATATATTCTATATCAATATTCTATTAGATCTATTGTGTCTATATTGTTCATATTATTATTTATGCCGCCACTCGGACTCGAACCGAGATGCTCTAGCACTGCTTCCTAAGAGCAGCGTGTCTACCAATTTCACCATGGCGGCTTACCTTAAAGAATAATAGGAAATTTATGTTGAATTGTCGATATTCAATAGAGTTTAGGAAACAATGAAGAAAGATGCATTTCCATTCATATGGAAATGTTCAATCTGAATTAGTATCTTCGTAAGTTCAGTTTTAATAATCAACTTTTCCGTACTAGAAACCTAGCTCTTGTTTATCTTGTTTATCCAGAACAGTCAGAACTCCATAGTTTCGTTTTCAGTCGGGGTATAAAATTCATAATCTTTTTTTTTTAGTTCTTTTCCCATGCTTTCTCATTTCATGAAAAAAGGATTTCTCAATGAAAATAAAATGAACATACATAGGATTCCCTATGTATCACAATTCACAATTTCATCACGAAATCCAAAATTCTTTTTTCTAACGATTTCGAGACCCAACACCTTAGTATAAAGTATAATGAAATATTCAGATTCTTCGTTGTCTATCGTAATTGTGCTTTTCGAAATAGAAAAGCACAATTCATAGGAAAGAAAAAACCATCTCACGAATTCAATATAAATCAATAGAAATCTCAATAAATAGAATAATATAATAGAAATAGAGAAAGACTATAAAAAATAGAAAAAGATGATAATAAAAAAATACAATACACAATACTGAGTACTTTGAATCCAGTAGACAGAAAGATTCTTATTTTTCATATTACCTAGCTCTAACTAATAAGGAGAAGTGAAATACAAATACAATACACAATATACACAATACATTAGTAAAATTGAATCTTTTGTCTTCCAATTCAAAAATGGAAAATTGGAAGTTCTTTGAGACATGTCAATTAAGATTTTTCCAAGACTTTTTTTTGTCGCACAAAAAAACTTTTTGACTGTCCGGTAGAAACAGATTTAGCTAAAGAAAAAGCTTTTACTGCCTCTAAAGAGCCTTTTTTTTTCCAAAGATTTCTACGAATATGCTTTTTTGACATAGAAGTACGTTTTTTTGGAACTGCCATTCAAAAGGTAGGTGACTCATTTTTATCGTTGTATGTGAAAGACATATATTGTTCAAAATAAATTACTCTTTATTAGTCATTATCTATACTTAATTCCATAAATTTCTCTCAATAGAATCAGAACATAAAAATAGAAAAAAGAATAAAATAAAAATCTTCTAAAACGATTCTATTTTAATAGACAATTCGATTTTCTATCTTCATTCTGATATTTGCATAATGTAATAATTACATACGTATTGTATATTTATTGTTTTAGAAAGGAATATATACAAAAATAAGAAAAAAAGAATATATATATTTAAAATTTAAGATTTAATATATTATATACAATATTAAAAATATACAAATATTCATATTATATTAAATATTAAGAATAGTAATAGAAAATATTTCTCTAATTTATCTAAATCTCTAATTTATCTAAATAGTAAAATAAAATAGTATATACTATAATAATAGAATATATATTAAAGTATAAAAGTATAAAGAAATATATAAAGATAAAGATTATATAAGATTATATAAAATAAGAGTATTTTAAAGAAAAAATTAGAAAAAAAAAAAAAAGAAAGAGAAAATAGAAAAAAGAAATCTATGTTAAAATCTATAAATATATCATATATCTCTAAATTACATAATTTTACAGAATTAGAATATAATGTAAAGGCAAAATCCAATTATTCAAAATGTCATATGATATCATATTATTTCAAAAATATCTTTCTTTTCTAGAGTTTAAAGTTAATTAATAACTAAGTAATAAACTTGACTAATTATTTGATCATATTATTTGATATTTGACCAACCAATTGAAACTTTTATTTCAAATATTTGATGAAACAAAGAGTCAGAATTCCAATATTTGTATTTTTGTATTTGATCTTTTTCATATCTTTTTTTTTTTTTATTGTTTTGTTCTTTTCGAAAGAGATCAGAATTGGTGAATCGGAAACAATTATAAGAAAAAAAGAACAATTTGTTTTCTTATGGAATATACATATAAATATGCATGGATAATACCCCTTTTTCCACTCCCAGTTACTATGTCAATAGGATTTGGACTTCTACTTATTCCGACAGCAACAAAAGATCTTCGTCGTATGTGGGCTTTCCTAAGTGTTTTACTACTCAGTATAGCTATGTGGTTTTCGGCCAATCTGTCTATTCAGCAAATAAATGGAAGTTTGACCTATCAATATCTATGGTCTTGGACCATCAATAATGATTTTTTATTAGAGTTCGGACACTTGATCGATCCACTTACTTCTATTATGTCAATACTAATTACTACTGTAGGAATCATGGTTTTTATTTATAGTGACAATTATATGTCTCACGACCAAGGATATTTGAGATTTTTTGCTCATATGAGTTTTTCCAATGCTTCAATGTTGGGATTAGTTACTAGTTCAAATTTGATACAAATTTATATTTTTTGGGAACTTGTGGGAATGTGTTCGTATTTATTGATAGGCTTTTGGTTCACACGACCCGTTGCAGCAAATGCTTGTCAAAAAGCTTTTGTAACTAATCGTATAGGAGATTTTGGTTTATTATTAGGAACCTTAGGATTTTATTGGATAACTGGTAGTTTCGAATTTCGGGATTTGTTCAAAATAGTGAACACCTTGATCCATAATAATGGGGTCAATTCTTTATTTGCTACTTTATGTGCCTTTTTATTATTTGTCGGTGCAGTTGCTAAATCCGCACAATTCCCCCTTCACGTATGGTTACCTGATGCCATGGAAGGCCCCACTCCTATTTCGGCTCTTATACACGCTGCTACTATGGTAGCAGCAGGAATTTTTCTTGTAGCTCGGCTTCTTCCTCTTTTCATAGTTATACCTTACATAATGAATCTCATTTGTTTAGTAGGTATAATAACAGTACTCTTAGGAGCTACTTTGGCTCTTGCCCAAAGAGACATTAAAAGAAGTTTAGCTTATTCTACAATGTCTCAATTGGGTTATATTATGTTAGCTCTAGGTATAGGTTCTTATCGAGCTGCTTTATTCCATTTGATCACCCATGCCTATTCTAAAGCTTTATTGTTTTTGGGATCCGGATCCATTATTCATTCAATGGAACCTATTGTTGGATATTCACCAGAGAAAAGTCAGAATATGGTTCTTATGGGAGGTTTAACAAAATATGTTCCAATTACAAAAACTACTTTTCTTTTAGGTACACTTTCTCTTTGTGGTATTCCTCCTCTTGCTTGTTTTTGGTCCAAAGATGAAATTCTTCACGATAGTTGGTTGTACTCACCAATTTTCGCACTAATAGCTTGGTTCACAACAGGATTAACCGCATTTTATATGTTTAGGATGTACTTACTTACCTTTGATGGGTATTTGCGCATTCATTTTCAAGATTATAGTAGTCTTAGTAGTACAAAAAAGAGCTCGTTTTATTCAATATCTCTATGGGGAAAAGGGACACTGAAGAAAGTCAATAGGAATTTCTTTTTTTCAAAAATGAATAAGAATAAGGTTTGTTTTTTTTCAAAAGATATATCTAAGATTGACAAGAATGTAAGAAGTAAGATACAAGACTTTAGTACTTACTTTAGAAATAGGTACACTTATATGTATCCTCACGAATCGAGCAATACTATGTTATTTCCTCTCCTTGTATTAGTACTATTTACTTTGTTCATTGGATCAATAGGAATTTCTTTTAACGGAGGAGTAATAGATTTGGATCTATTATCGAAATGGTTAACTCCATCGACAACCCTTTTTCATTCAAAATTGAATTCTTCTGAGGATTGGTATGTATTTTTATCAAATGCTTTTTTTTCAGTAAGTATAGCTCTTTTCGGACTATTGATAGCATCTATTTTTTATGGATCTATTTATTCATCTTTCAAAATTTTGGGCTTAATTAATTTATTTTTCAAAAGAGGTCCTAAAAGAATTATTCTGGACAAAATAAAAGGTGTGATATACAATTGGTCATATAATCGTGGTTATATAGATATTTTTTATACTAAGATTTTCACTATGAGTATAAGAGGGTTAGCCGAGCTAACTCAGTTTTTTGATAAATATATAATTGATGGAATTCTAAATGGGATTGGTGTTGCAAGTTTCTTTATGGGCGAAGGGATAAAATATATGGGAGGTGGACGAATCTCATCTTATCTATTCTTGTATTTTTCTTATGTATCAATCTTTTTATTCATATTCTTTCTTTTCTTTTTCTCTTCTTTCAGTCTTCCCAATTCCCAATTCTCTTGATGGGTCTCCAGATCAGAATCTTCGTAAACTGGGCTATCTTGATAGCGTGCCTCTTTAAAGTGAAATTCATCCTTTGTTTTTTCCTTTCCATTCACTCGGATCTCTTCCGTTTCATCTATTTTGTCCAGATCCTCCTTTTCTTCCGAACAAAGGGAAGGGTTTTCTTCGGTGGATCCCTCTTGTTCCTGTTTAGTCTCCTTCATTTCGTAAGTTGTTTCTACATCGCTTTCTTCCTTTCTTTCTCCCCCTTCTTCCGTTTCTGAGGTTTCTTTCTCTTTCAGTTTCTTAGTGACAATAGGCGACGGCATTCTGCCTAAATAGTAGACACAGGTGATAAATAAGAGAATACTAAAGATTCGAGCCATAGAATTTCTCAATTCTGACACAAGATACTTATTAGATCGAATAGAATGATTTTGCCGTATCCAGAATAATACCAATCCAACCCATTTCATGAAT